TTGAATTTCACTTCAATTTGAATGAATTAGGGATTCCGTGTACAACTCTAAGTAGACCTTACCTACACATGCATCTGAACATATATGCATTATCTTTATGTATTTCAATAAAAAAAGGAGGTTTTTCAATGCGAGATCTAAAAACATATCTCTCCGTGGCGCCAATACTAAGTACCCTATGGTTTGGGATTTTAGCAGGCCTATTGATAGAGATTAATCGTTTTTTCCCGGATGCGCTGACATTTCCCTTTTTTTCTTCCTAGTTATTTACTTTACAGCGGAAGGGATGACGAATATTCTATATAGAAATAGAATCCGATATCGGTAACCAACCCCTACCCCCTTTTCTCTTTTTTCCTTTTATTCTTATTTTCTTTTTTAGTTAAAATAAGGGACGAAAGAGAAAGAAAAAAGTGGATTCAACGTCGTCGAGACTCAGATTCCATTCCAACGAAATGAATAAACGTAAGCGTGAGAGTATAGTATAAAATGCGGGTCAAGAGAAAGGATACAAGATCTTTAACTGAAATAGCTTACTTCAAGGTGAAATAGAATTTTCGAAATCATTGTCTTACTTATCCTATGGCTTTGCTTTATTATTCCTTTTTAGGATTGGATTTCAAGTTAGTAACTTCGATTTGTTATTTTTCCTTTTTATTCCTTTCGAATCAAAATCAAATAGAAATAGAAGAGTTGAGTAAATCAAAAATGAAAATGCAAGGGAGGTTAATGGCCAAGAGAAAAAACGCGCGAGTAACAGTGATTTTGGAATGTAAGGGTTGTATCCGAAACGGTGTTAATAAGGTATCAACGGGCATTTCCAGATATATTACTCAAAAGAACGGGCACAATACGCCAAATCAATTAGAATTAAGAAAATTCTGTCCCTATTGTTACAAACATACGATTCATGGGGAAATAAAGAAATAGATCGGCCTAATATGTCTTATCCTTTCCTTTCAAGCAGAAAAATGACATTATATAGAACATATTTGAATCAATTTAAAGAATCCTACTTTTGGGGGTTAAAATGACAATTAATAAATAGGATTTTCAGGATAATAAATCAATAAACTAAAAAAATCATGGATAAATCCAAGCGACCTTTTCTGAAATCCAAGCGACCTTTTCTGAAATCCAAGCGATCTTTTCGTAGGCGTTTGCCCCCGATTCAGCCGGGGGATCGAATTGATTATAGAAACATGAGTTTAATTAATCGATTTGTTAGCGAACAGGGAAAAATATTATCTAGACGAGTGAATAGATTGACCTTGAAACAACAACGATTAATTACCATTGCTATAAAACAAGCTCGTATTTTATCTTTCTTACCTTTTCTCAATAATGAGAAAAAATTTGAAAGAACCAGGTCGACCTCTAGAACGACTGGTGGTCTTAGAACCCGAAATAAAGAATAAATAGGCTTATTCTTTGTTCATTTGAATCAGAATTCGAACTAAACGAGGGTTAGGGGTTTTGTTCGACAAATCCGAGAATCCAGATTTTAGTCTCGTGTCGTAAGAAAAAAAACGAATCGAACAAAAAAAAATCTGAGTCACTTCGATTCCACCTTCCCGGAGTTCATTCTCCGGGGAACTCCATTTAGATTATTCCGGCGTATTCTTTCAGATCTACTTCTTTTCTGATTTCGTTCGAAATCATATAAACACAATTACTGTTTGATACAGCTATTTGGGCCAGTATTTTACGATTAAGAAGCAACTGTCGCTTGTATAGATCGTGTATAAATTTACTATAGCATGCTCCCTTTTCTCGAATTATTGCGTTTATCCGAGTGATCCACAAACAGCGAAAATTTCTCTTTTGGTTATCCCTATCTCGATGAGCCGAAACCCAAGCTCTTATTTTCTGTTGAGTAATAGTTCGAGTAAGTTTTGAATGAGCCCCTCGAAAGCTTGATGCAAATAAACGAGTTTTTTTTCTACGTCTCTGAGCTATATATCCGCGTTTAATTCTGGTCATTGAATAAAAAAACTTTGACAAATAACTACTTGATTTCTTTTCTTTCAGTTATTCTTTTGGTCTATTAAATAACTAATAACCAAACGGATTTTTCCAATGTATAAAATAGAAATTCCAATGGCTTTAGCTATTCTAACCTTCCCGACCACCTTTTTCTTTTTTGTTTTTAGTTATTTTACTGCGAAATATGAAAGAAGTAAGAAGTGATCTTTTGCTAGGTGTCAAAAAAAAAGAAATAAATTAAATGGAAAAAGGTGGATTCCGTCGTTTCTATGGTTATTTCTTAAACGGTGAGGTCTTCTCTATACACCGGAGCCTTTACTTCATTGAATCTACAGGTAACTTGTATAGTTCACACCACACTCTTTGGCTCTACCCACGAATTATCCAGTAATAGGTCTTTCACAATCAGACCCACGTATACAGTAACGGTATTTCATTAGGAAAGTTAGCTTGGTAGCTGACCCTCGTAGTCCGTTCTTGACTGAGTGGGGATTTTATTTTATGCTTTTTTTATTTATTATTCTTTTCATAAGATTTTCTCCGCTTAATGGATAACCATTTGCTACCAATGGAGAATTTCCTCTCACCTTTAATTCAGGTGATTGGATTTGCACCAATGAAAACCATAAACTTCATACACAATAAAGGGATCCATTTGCTTATTTTGCATTTTAATAATGAATGGAGTTCTGTCTTCCATTCGATCCTATTTACGGTACCGATCATTCATACTGAAAAGCGATTTTCTTGCTTTAGCTCATGATCTAAACGAGTCGCACATACACCCTAGTACATGTTCCTCGACGCTGAGGACATCCCCGAAGAGCGGGGGATTTCGTGACATTTCGAATTGGCTGTCTTGTATTTCTAATAAGTTGTTTAATAGTTGGCATGTTGAATTATATAATATATCTAATGGGCTGGTTTAGATTGATCCTAACCGGATCATTTGGAATTTTTCTCATTTTTTCTAGTTAACTAGTTAATTTATTAGAATTTCGGAGGTAGAATCTCCAACGCATATTTCCGCAAAATCCATTTTTTTCATTCAAGGCTTATCATATCCTACAACATCAACAATTCCGTAAGCTCTGGCTTCTTCTGGTGTCATAAGTTGGTCTCTCTCCAGGTCGTCAGCTATAACCCAATAAGGTTTGCCCGTCTTTGCTATATAAGCCTGTATGACGAGGTTGCGTAGCTCCACCATATCCTCCGCGTCAAGCCCACTTTCTGCCAAGGGGTCCTCAAAATAAGAACTGGCAGGTTGATGGACCATTACCGTACAGTGAGGGAGTGCTAGACGTTTGAGCATTTTTCCTCCAGCCAATATCAAAGATCCCGTTGAATAGGCTCTTGCGATACCTATTGTATGTACCCCTGGTTTCGATGATTGCATAATATTATAAAGAGCTAGTCCAGGAATTACCAACCCGCCGGGAGAGTGTACATACAAATAAATAGGTTCTGTCTTATCCTCGAGACCGAGATGTACTATAAGTGCACAAAGTTGATTCGAGATCTCGGTCTGAACCTCTTGGCTTAAAAAAAGAAATCGTGCGCGATAAAGTCGGTTGATTAGGGTCAAATTGTATCCCTTACGAACCGTACATGCACCTTTTAGTGCATACGGTTCAAGAAAAGAATCAATGTATAGATTCCAGTGCTCTTTCTTTTTTTCCTATATGCTTTTTTCTAGAAAAAACAGGTTTTTCAAATTTGCAACGAAAGGGCTTTTTTTAGATTTTTCAATAAAAGAAAATTGGACTTATTTCTTCCTTAATTTAATAAAAAAGTCAAAAAACTTATTGAATTAACTTCTCATTGATAGATTGTTTCATCGAGATTCAATTCAAATCACGATGGGATTTTCTTGTTTCCGAACGGGTCTCTTTTATGTTTTTAGGTTTATGCTCTACTCCGGGTAAAGATACGCCTCCCCCTTTTGTGCATATAGGACAAATCTTCTCGTCACCATTTCTTTTTGTTATGACTTTACAAATAACAACCGAGAATCGTTTATGATGCACGTCGTAATCATAGATTTATTTCGAATTGGGTTTCTCTTCTAAGCGGAGCCTGGATACTTCATTTTTTGAGTCCAACCAAAGTCAACCATAAATTATTCTAAAATGAAAATAGTATTCTGAATCCCCCCAACAATGGATTTCACGCTCCACTTTTTGGATGATTCCATTTATTTTGTTTGGGCGAAAGAAAGGATATCTCGATTAGGAGAGAGAACGGGGAAATCCCATAGGACCCAATATATCTGACAAGTCGCACTACATGTCAACCCAAAATCCATCGTCGTCGTCGTCGTCGTCGTTGTCGTCAGGAACTAGGAAAGGCAGTTGTGGAATTCCAACAGGCATAATTGAAAGAAAAAAGTAAATTCTATATTTTACTTTGATGTGGAAACGTAACAATATCCTTTTATTGTCGTTAGAATATTGGCTTTATCATATTTCTTTTATCCAATCTATACAGTAGCAAAGAAGGACAAATAGTCCTTCTAATGATAAATACGGATAGACGCATTTACTCATAGAAAATGGTATCAACCCCCATTGCATATTGGGGGTTATCGAGTATAGAATAAATCTGCTTCTCTTTTTTCTTACGAACAGAATAGAATAAATATTAACCTAACTCTTGTTAGGAAATAATCCACTTGACGGGGAGGTCTATAGGATAGTCTTAGTATAGTCTTTTCCAATGCAATAAAGTTAGTTAGTGTCTATTTTTCTTTGAGAAAGGGGTGTTTTCCATGGGTTTGCCTTGGTATCGTGTTCATACCGTTGTACTGAATGATCCCGGCCGGTTGCTTGCCGTTCATATAATGCATACAGCTTTGGTTGCTGGTTGGGCGGGCTCAATGGCTCTGTATGAATTAGCTGTTTTTGACCCTTCTGACCCTGTTCTTGATCCAATGTGGAGACAGGGAATGTTCGTTATACCCTTCATGACTCGTTTAGGAATAACCAATTCCTGGGGAGGTTGGAGTATTACAGGGGGGACTGCAACGAATCCGGGTATTTGGAGTTACGAAGGTGTAGCCGGGGCACATATTATGTTTTCTGGCTTCTGCTTTTTGGCAGCTATCTGGCATTGGGTCTATTGGGATCTAGCAATTTTTTCTGATGAACGTACAGGAAAACCCTCTTTGGATTTGCCTAAGATCTTTGGAATTCATTTATTTCTCTCCGGAGTGGCTTGTTTTGGTTTTGGTGCATTTCATGTCACAGGCTTATACGGTCCTGGAATATGGGTGTCCGATCCTTACGGACTAACCGGAACAGTACAACCTGTAAATCCCGCGTGGGGTGTGGAAGGTTTTGATCCTTTTGTTCCGGGAGGAATAGCTTCTCATCATATTGCAGCCGGTACATTGGGCATATTAGCGGGCCTATTCCATCTTAGCGTACGGCCTCCACAACGTCTATACAAAGGATTGCGTATGGGAAATATTGAAACCGTACTTTCCAGCAGTATCGCGGCTGTATTTTTTGCAGCTTTTGTTGTTGCTGGAACTATGTGGTATGGGTCGGCAACTACTCCCATCGAATTGTTTGGTCCCACTCGTTATCAATGGGACCAAGGTTACTTTCAGCAAGAGATATACCGACGGGTTAGTGCCGGTCTATCTGAAAATCTAAGTTTCTCAGAAGCCTGGTCTAAAATTCCCGAAAAATTAGCTTTTTATGATTATATCGGGAATAATCCGGCAAAGGGGGGATTGTTCAGGGCAGGCTCAATGGATAATGGAGATGGGATAGCGGTTGGTTGGTTAGGACACCCTATTTTTAGAGATAAAGAAGGTCGTGAGCTTTTTGTACGTCGTATGCCTACTTTTTTTGAAACCTTCCCGGTCGTTTTGGTAGATGGTGACGGAATTGTCAGAGCCGACGTTCCTTTTAGAAGAGCAGAATCGAAGTATAGTCTTGAACAAGTAGGTGTAACCGTGGAGTTCTACGGTGGCGAACTAAATGGAGTCAGTTATAGTGATCCTGCTACTGTTAAAAAATATGCGAGACGCGCCCAGTTGGGTGAAATTTTTGAATTAGACCGTGCAACTTTGAAATCCGATGGTGTTTTTCGTAGCAGTCCGAGGGGTTGGTTTACTTTTGGGCATGCTTCATTTGCTTTGCTCTTCTTCTTCGGACACATTTGGCATGGTGCTAGAACCTTATTCAGAGATGTTTTTGCTGGTATTGACCCAGATTTGGATACTCAAGTAGAGTTTGGCGCATTCCAAAAGCTTGGAGATCCAACTACAAAACGACAGACGGCCTGATACAAGACTACTTTGGTATTTTTCCTCTATTTTCTTTTTTTGAGGGGGTTTACGTAGAGTACCCGAGTAAGTTGGAATTACCACTTCTTTGACTCTCGCTCTTTCAAGATGATTCTAAAAAGAAAAAAATAAAAAACAAACAGGTAGGGAAGTTATAATTGTAAACCACGATCGAATTTATGGAAGCATTGGTTTATACATTCCTTTTAGTATCGACTCTAGGGATAATTTTTTTCGCTATCTTTTTTCGAGAACCACCTAAAATTTCAACTAAAAAATAGAAAAGGATTTTTCATTTTCTCAATTGAAGTAATGAGCCTACCCCATCTTGGGAGGCTCATTACTTCAATTAGTCCCCGTGTTCCTCGAATGGATCTCTTAGTTGTTGAGAAGGTTGCCCGAAAGCGGTATATAAGGCGTACCCGGTAAAACTTACAAGTAAACCAGATAGAAAGATGGCGACTAAGGTTGCTGTTTCCATATTATATATAATATATAATTTCAAGACCTTAACAGATCTATCATAAGATCGTTTATTTACAACAGAATGGTATACAAAGTCAACAGATCTCAATGAATACAATAGATTTATGGCTACACAAACTGTTGAGAACAGGGCCCGCCCAAAACGAACTGGTATAGGGAGTTTATTAAAACCCTTGAATTCAGAATATGGTAAAGTAGCTCCGGGGTGGGGAACAACTCCATTGATGGGTGTCGCAATGGCTCTATTTGCGGTATTTCTATCAATTATTTTGGAGATTTATAATTCGTCCGTTTTATTGGATGAAATTTCAATGAATTAAATTTAGAAGAAAAGTATTCGTTTTTGAATCAAAAATCAACCAGTTTAGAACTTGGATTTCTAGCTTATTCTATTTTTCTATTTTGTTGGTAGTTCGATCGTGGAATTTTGTTCTTTCTGTATTTCCGGAATATGAGTGTGTGACTTGTTATAATGGATTTTATGGATAGTACAGAAAATCGGCCTGTCACCTTGATAGAGATGGTTCTATGCCGTCAGATATTTATTCAAGTATCTGGAACACGAAATATATGAACTAGATTAAGAAATATTTAAACTATGATTCATACTTACTATTTAACCCCGTACCCGGAACTCCAAAAAACGTTAAATTCTTTAACAAAAAAAAGAAATTTCTTTCTTTTTTTTTTTTTTTAGTTCTATTTTTCGGAATCTAATTCATGGAATACGTGAT